CGAATCTTAGTAATAAAGGACAGTGAAAGAAATGAAGTTTTAGCCCCCGTCCTTTCCAACAAACCAATCATTCCCGTAAAGGATTTTATCTTTCTTTGACTTTCTTTCAAATTATTTTTTATTTTATTATTATGACTGGAATAAAAATAAACAATTTCGAAATAGAAATGATTAATCAAAAATTTCTATGGAATTCTGAAAGATGTAAAAATTTTTTTTATCGAATCATATCATTCCATTATATTGACAATTTCAAAAAACTGTTCATACTATGAACGTAGTATAATGGCGGTCGGGCAAGTATGCCCCCATCGTCTAGTGGTTCAGGACATCTCTCTTTCAAGGAGGCAGCGGGGATTCGACTTCCCCTGGGGGTAGGGTGCTACGAAAGGAAGTTGATCATGAATTTTCAATAAAAACTGAAATGTATTCTTGCTGTTCCTGGGTCGATGCCCGAGCGGTTAATGGGGACGGACTGTAAATTCGTTGGCAATATGTCTACGCTGGTTCAAATCCAGCTCGGCCCAAGAATTTGCCGATCCACTATGAAGTTATATAACCCATTGTATTGTTCTCCGAAAATGACTGATGTGCTCTGATACGGAAGAATCAAAATATGAAACATCCCTAACGCTATTTCTTTTTTTTCTGTATTCCATATTTCCACAAATTCGAATCTTGCTAATAATCTAGATTCATATCAAGATCTGTAAATAGAAAATCTAGGGAAAATTTTAAAATAAAAAAAAAAAATATTTTTTTTGTTTTTCAATTTTCAATCGATTTGTCAATAACAAACGTATTACAAGTAATCTGTGTCGATCTCACTAAAGTGCATATCCATATAGATATCAATATATAAAAAAATCCGCCTCTTTCATTTACAGCAAAATGGTTCGAATCCGAAAAAGAAAAGGTTTGAAAGAAACCGTAAAAATATGTATACTGTACACCCCTTTCCCTGGGATTGTAGTTCAATTGGTCAGAGCACCGCCCTGTCAAGGCGGAAGCTGCGGGTTCGAGCCCCGTCAGTCCCGATGGATACAAATCCAATAAAAAAAAAGACATCCATTCATTTTTTGTGTGAAAGGGAATAAAATTGATAAACAAAATCTTATTCCTAATAGGGATCCCTCCTGCTTTTGTTCCTTTTTCGTCGAAACCTTTACCTTAAATGAAAAAGGAAAAGGAAGGAAAGGAAATTTAGAATTCCATCAAAAAGAAATGTTTTTTTGTTTTATTTAGTATGGATAAAAGATCTTCCTATGTTATACTATTTAATTCTCGACGATGAGTCGATTTGATAGTTCAGATATTGTTATTCGTGATATTGATCCGATTTGATATCATCGAAATCCAATTTATACCATTGTTGAATTAATTATCGATGAAAGATTTATCATCTCTATGGGATTAAATCCCGAATTTTTTATTGGAAATTTAAGAAAAATAAAACATAATAAAGATTATGGAAGTCAATATTCTCGCATTTATTGCTACTGCACTATTTATTCTAGTTCCTACTGCTTTTTTACTTATAATTTACGTAAAAACGGTAAGTCAAAGTGACTAATTTCACTTAAATATGACTTCTTCATTTTTATCAATTAAATCAATGATTAAAAAAAAATGAAAAAGGTTTTCAATTTGGGGTGTTAGTCTAAAAAAAAAGATTGGACTACAATCAGCGTAATCCAGATAGTAGAAATCAAATATATTTGATTTCTACTATGCTGAGAATTGCGTCCAAATTTTTTTTAGTTTCATCTATTTGATTTGTATTGATTCCAATAAATCTAAAATAATCAAAAAACCATTCTTATTCTTCCGATTCTCTTTTTTTTTTAGATTTCGGATTCTTTTTACAATCCCGGTATCATATTAAAAAAAGAAAGGGGGGTAAAAAAGCAGGAAAGGGGATTACGCGGTCCCCCATTTTCCATATATATATGGAAAATCCGGTTAAGCGTCAGTTCATCCAAATAGAAATTTTAAGAAGAATTCGGTTGGAATAGGAATTCATTTCCTATTCTATTTGATTCTCTTGATTTTCTCAAAATACGAATATAGAAAGAATTCAAATCTTTGTTTGATTGAAAGAGTATTTTCAATTTCTATAATATACATAGAATACATTACACTACTAGAATAGAATAGAACCCTGAAATGCAGATCTATTTTATATTTGTTTCTATTTGAACTCCATTAATTAGTATAAATGAAATATTTTAATTCAATAGTTCAGAAATTGAAAAACCCAGGTAGAAAACAAAATGGGTACTTTGATCCCTTAACTCAATTTTGAGTATCCCTATAGTCCACTTCTTCCCCATACTACGAGGGAAAGGGAAAATGAAAAAACTACCATTAAAGCAGCCCAAGCAAGACTTACTATATCCATGTAAATTTTGTCTCCTATCTCTAAAAATATGAAGGAATTCTTTCATTATTATTATTATTAAAAAATTTTGATTCTATTATTTTCTTTTGTATTATTCACTAAAAATACTATAACTATAATAATAGCGGAATTGCTGTTAGAGAGTCAAAAAAAGGGATTCTGGGCTAACACCATTGACGAAAAACAAGAATCCTTTCTATTAGAACATCTAAAAAGTTTTTTTATATGATTTTTAATAAAATCCGAAAATATTAAGCATAAACAACACATCCGAAAACATCCTCGGAAGTTTTAAGTAAATGAATGTTACTAACAGGTAGGAATAATAGGATTTCTGTTTTATCCCCCCCATTTCAGTAATTCATTAAGTAATTTCATTAAGTATAAAAAAAAAAAAGAATCAAGACGGATTAATTTGCATACTTATACTCTTATTTCTATTTGAAACAATTTCTTAATGTCTCCCGATTCGTTCTCTAAAATAACTAAAATAATCGGAAGATAGCTTGTATATTCATTTTTTTTACTAGAGGTTAGTAAAAAGAAAGATTTTCTTTTTTCTATTTTTCTATTCGATTTTAGAATCAAAAAATTTTGTAGAATATTTTTAATTATATATTAAGATTAAGAAAGCTAAGAAAGCGAATTAGCTAAATTAAAAACTATTCAATCTAACTAATCTAACTAATATCTAACTAATATTAATTAAATGTGGAAGCACTAATAGACTTTGCATCAGTCTGTATACAAGGTTTTTATTCCGCCCGTTCTCTAACTAAAAATGGAATTCCCTATCCGACTTATCCTTATCCAATATAATTCAAGACCCAGTCAGTAGACGGACACTACAGTAGTTGTGTAGTGAAAGAACTATCCTTTCTAAATTTATTGATTCACTTGAATCCGAGACGAAAATATTTACATACAGCATTTTTTAGAACAAACCTACTGATGCTTAGAATTTAGAATCAAACGTAAGTCTCAAGACTCCTTTTCCCTAGCTTGCTTTTGTTGGAAAAAAGTTTTCTATAAAAAACGTAATACAATATTTCATTTCAAATGTCTTATCGATTAGGCGACACCCGGATTTGAACTGGGGAAAAAGGATTTGCAGTCCCCCGCCTTACCACTCGGCCATGCCGCCAAATAGATATATGAAGTATATGAGAATACCCCCTTTTTCTATTGAAAAATTCAAAAAAATCTCGAGACAATTCGCAACCGTTAACTATTCATTTATGAATTATTCTTGAATATTTGAATCTAAAATGGTTTTTTTCTTAATAAGATAAGAAAAAAAATTGATACATAACTAATCAATATTGCTTTTTTATTGAAAAAAAAAACTTTCTCCATTCCAATTATAACAGCAACTGTCAATATATGTAAACCCTAGAACATAAATTTGAATTGTTACACAGATATTATCTAATCGGGCATCTTATCCATCCATATATATATAATACCGATACTAGACGGAACGGAATTCTCAAGAAATTGTTGGGCTTCTCCTTTTTTTACAATCCCGAATTCATTTTTTCTGGTATCCAATTGAATTGGAATATGTAATATCATAATAATGATAGAAACGGGATGCATTTTTTTATATTCCTTAAAATTCAAAAAAATCTTGAAATCCGGGTTGAATTTTTCAATTCATTTCCATTTTTAGATTAGAATTTCGATTCTATCTGTTTGTTTTGTTGGAAATTCTTTCCTTCGAAGTTGAGTATAAAATTCTATTTTATTTATTCTTCTTTTCATATTTCATAATAGGTATTTCATACACGGGATTAGTTAAAATTTCATGTAATTCAGTATAAAGAACAGAAATTCCAGTATTGCTAAATTGATTCATGTGATGTGATGTGATGAAGAATGGCAGCAAATCGGTGGAATATTTTTCGATAAAATTCACGGGGAAATTGAAAATGCTTGAGGATGGAAATGAAGGAATGTCTACACTACCCGGATTGAATCAGATACAATTTGAAGGGTTTTGTAGGTTCATTGATCGGGGCTTAACAGAAGGGCTTTTTAAGTTTCCAAAAATTGAGGATACAGATCAAGAAATTGAATTTCAATTATTTGTAGAAACATATCAATTATTAGAACCCTTGATAAATGAAAAAGATGCTGTATATGAATCGCTTACATATTCTGCTGAATTATATGTATCTGCGGGATTAATTTGGAAAAGTAGTAGGGACATAGAAGAACAAACTATTTTTGTTGGAAACATTCCTCTAATGAATTCTCTGGGAACTTCTATAGTAAATGGAATATACAGAATTGTAATCAATCAAATATTGCAAAGCCCTGGTATCTATTACCGTTCAGAATTGGACCCTAGCGGAATTTCGGTCTATACTGGCACCATAATATCAGACTGGGGGGGTAGATTAGAATTAGAGATTGATAGAAAAGCAAGGATATGGGCTCGTGTGAGTAGGAAACAGAAAATATCTATTCTAGTTTTATCATCAGCTATGGGTTCGAATTTAAGCGAAATTCTAGAGAATGTTTGTTATCCTGAAATTTTTGTGTCTTTCCTAAATGAGAAGGATAAAAAAAAAATAGGGTCAAAAGAAAATGCTAT